TCTGTCTCTCCAGGAAAATAGATATCCCCAGAAAATATTTTTAGTTCAATCTTTTTTTTTTTTTTCTCCACTCGGACCAATCCGCCTACTCGGCTTTTTATATTGAAAGTAATTCGTGTATCTACTCCAATGATACTATTGTTCCGTACCATTATGGAAGAAGATCCGGGTAAGATATGCACTTCCTCGGGAATGAAAAAAAATCGATCTATTTTCATTTGGTATTTTGGCCTAAATTCTTTTGTTCTTCGATACTCAATCAAATCCTCCTTTTTGACGATTGAATCCACCTCTATAGTCCCATATTTAGTAATTCCCGAACTATTTCTTCTGTATCGGGGATCATCGAAATAAGCAAGAATACTATTTATACGGAAAAGACCATTTGCGGGTATTTCAATCGAGATACCTGAACGGGGTATTAGTTCTTTTTCTTGTTCTTGATTAGATTGTAATGGAATGATGAATCTATTTCTTCGCCTCTTTGCCAATAAATCAGAATTATCGTCGAGAATGGCGGGATATATGAAATTACAATGGCCATTACATATGATTCGAGCAGGTCCTGAATAATCAAGAACCCACTCCCCCCTTTTACCAGAAGGATCCGACCTAAACAATTTGCGTCTCACTTGATCATTAGTCACCGAAAGGTTAGGAATATATTTTCGTTCGGCAGAAAGAGAATGAATATTTATTTGATCTTGATCCTTGTGGAGCGAAAAAGGGACTATACTGGATCTGTACGGAACCCCTGATAATATCCACAAATGACTTGTTTTTGGTAAGAGATGAACATTACCATATGTATATTCGGGTGCATGGTACACAGCGGTACTCCAGTGCATTTCTCCCTCTGAGTCAGAATAAATATGTTTTCGAACCCTCTCTTTAAAATTCAAGGTGGATGCTTCGGCGCGAATCTCAGCAATCACTTGTTCCGATTCTACATATTGATCATTTTTAACTAAAATAAAACTTTTTGGTGGAATATTCACATTATGTAGAATATCTTGACCCTCAATAGTTACATATAGGTCTATATAACATAGAAAAGCAGGATATCCATGACGTGTACGTGTGGGATGAACCAAATCTTCATTGAATTTTATTTTTCCATTATCAGGAGCTCGTACGTGTTCTGCAGTACCGCCTGTAAATACCCCACCGGTATGAAAAGTTCTTAGTGTTAGTTGAGTCCCCGGTTCCCCAATAGATTGACCCGCAATAATACCTACTGCTTCTCCCAATTCGACCAGGTCGCCATGAATGGGACTGCGGCCATAACATAATCGACAGATCCAAGATGTACTCCTGCAAGTAAAGGGGGTTCTAATAGATATTGGTTGTGCTCGAAAGGTTATGAATCGGTTGACAAGCCCAATCCCAATATCTTGATTTCTAATGGCAATGCATCGTGAACCGATATATATATTGTCTGCTAATACACGACCAATTAATGTTTGGATAAAAATTCTTTCTGTTATCATCCCATTTCGAGGACTCACAGAAATACCTCGGGTGGTGCCACAATCTGTTCTACGTACAACAATGTGTTGAACTACTTCAACAAGTCTGCGCGTGAGGTATCCAGCATCTGAGGTTCGTACAGCAGTATCCACAACTCCTTTGCGGGCTCCGTAGCAGGAAATAATATATTCCGTTAAAGAGAGCCCTTCGCGTAAATTGCTTTGAATGGGTAAATCAATCATTTGTCCTTGAGGATCCGACATTAATCCTCTCATACCTACTAATTGATGGACCTGAGATGCATTTCCTCTAGCCCCCGAAAAAGACATTATATGGACTGGATTAGAAGGATCAGTCATCCTAAAATTAGGATTCATTTCTTGTCGTAAATATTCACTTGTAGCATACCAGATCTCAATGGATTGACGTAATTTTTCTACCGCGTGTACATTCCCATAATGATGGTGTTTTTCCAAAATTAAACTTTGTTGTTCAGCATCTTGTACTAGCCATCCCTTAGAAGGTATTGTTAAAAGATCATCAATTCCTAATGAAATGGATGTAGCAGTGGCTTGCTGGAAACCCAGAGTCTTTACTTGATCCAGGATATGTGATGTATATGCCATTCCAAAGTGATCTATTAATCTGCTAATAAGTCGTTTCATGGCAGTTCCATCTATCGCTTTATTGTGAAAGACTAGATCGGCTCGTTCTGCCATAAGTACCTCCCTATTCAGTTGAGTAGGATTCGACAATGGGTTTGAGTCAGTGATTCGAAGACTGCCTTTCCTCGATCTTGATTAGCGTAGAAATTCACGAATTATAATACTAGTTTAGGCGGGGAGACCCGAATCGAATTATCGCGGGTATCATAGAATTTTTTAGCTTAGGTACTATATGAGCAAGCCCGGCAAAACCCCTGTATGGCTTCTTCTATCTCTCGGTAAAAAGAAATATGACCAACAGTGGTTCGAATGTCTATACAAAGGATTTCTTTTTTGACATTTCTTACTATTAGATAGTGACCATA